TGTTAACCTTCCATTATGGTAATACATCTATGTTAATAGATAGTAAAAACTCCATACAGTTGATCTTTTGAACCCGCTTCAAGCCATGATGACTAATCAACCAATCTTGGGGTAAACAGTCTCGACTGCTTTGCTTATATTTACTTTCATTTCATTCTTGTACATAGGAAATGAGATTCAATCCCTTTAACTGCAAATTCAAAAGCCGTTTTATTTCACTCATATAACTATCTGTTTTAGTTCATCAACCCGAATGCTGAATAAAAAAATCAAATATATATATTCAACTCATTTAACTTTCTTACTAGAAAGAAAAGAAATAGGGGAAATTTTATGTCTCACCGAATCACACGTAGAGATATTGATAATACACATAGAGTTAATGGTATTTCATAACTAATTGATTGAGCAGCAGCTCTTAAACCACCTAAAAAGGAATATTTATTATTTGATCCATATCCCGACATAAGAAGTCCAACGGGAGCAAGACTTGAAACAGCGATCCATAAAAAAACACCAATACTAAGATCGGCTAGAATAAGGCGATAACCAAAAGGAATTACTGAATAACTTAGTAAAATGGATATGACTGCTATGGATGGTCCGATACTGAATAAACGAGTATCCCCTCTAGATGGAAAAAGATTCTCTTTGAAAAGTAGTTTTGTGCCATCTGCTAGAGCTTGAAGAATTCCCAAGGGGCCGGCGTATTCAGGTCCAATACGTTGTTGTATCCCTGCAGATATTTCTCTTTCTAACCAAACAATTACTAGTACACCTAGTGTGATTCCTAATACAAGAGTCAAAATAGGGACAAGCACCCATATGATCCCATAGACTTCTTTTAAGAATTCCAATCTGGAAAACGAATGGATAGCTTGTAGTTCTGTTGTATTATCAATTATCATTTCAACGATCAACTTCTCCCATAATGATATCTATACTACCTAGTATCGTCATAATATCAGCCAATTTCATTCTTTTAACTAACTGAGGAAGAATTTGCAAGTTGATAAAACCCGGTGGGCGAATTTTCCATCGCCAAGGAAAAACACTCTGATCTCCTATCAGAAAAATTCCCAATTCTCCTTTTGGTGCTTCGACTCTTACATAAAGTTCTTGTTTGGACAATTCAAAAGTTGGAGAAGGTTTTTTACTAATAAATCGATATTCAAAATCATTCCATTCAGTATCTTTTATTCTATCAAAGCGTCGGATTTCTAAATTCTCAAAGGGCCCCCCTGGAATTCCTTCCAGAGCCTGTTGGATAATTTTTATGGATTCTGTCATTTCACTGATTCGTACTAAATAACGAGCTAATGAATCCCCTTCTTTTTGCCATTGAACCTCCCAATCAAATTCGTCGTAACACTCATAATGATCAACTTTACGAAGGTCCCATTGTATTCCGGAAGCTCGTAGCATTGGTCCTGATAAACCCCAATTTAGTGCTTCTTCTCCTCCAATAATGCCTATGCCCTCAACTCGTTCTAAAAAAATGGGATTCCGTGTAATAAGCTTTTGATATTCAGCAACCCCTGTTAAAAAATAATCGCAGAAATCCAAACATTTATCTATCCATCCATGAGGTAGATCAGCAGCTATTCCTCCGATACGAAAATAATTATGCATCATTCGCATACCGGTGGCGGCTTCGAATAGGTCATATATCAATTCTCGTTCTCGAAAAATATAGAAGAAAGGGGTCTGTGCCCCAATATCTGCCATAAAAGGGCCAAGCCATAACAAATGGGAAGCTATACGACTCAACTCCAACATAATGGCTCTGATATAGCTAGCCCTTTTAGGTACTTGAATATTACCTAGTTGTTCGGGTCCATTTACGGTTATTGCTTCTGTGAACATAGTAGCTAAATAATCCCAACGTGTTACATAAGGCAAATATTGTATAATTGTTCGGTTTTCCGCAATTTTCTCCATTCCTCTGTGTAAATAACCCAATATTGGTTCACAGTCAATAACATCTTCACCATTGAGAGTAACGATAAGTCGAAGAACACCATGCATTGATGGGTGGTGAGGACCCATGTTGACTATCATGAGGTCTTTTCTTGTAGTTGGTGCAATCATAAGTTTTTTACCGATTCATTCTTCCATGAATTGCTGAAAGTAAAAAGAAGTTCATCAAAATTGAAACGAATAAGTTCAAATGATATCACTCTTTAAATTAACGAGTTTTTGTCTCTCGAATATCCAACTGACCAATTAATTCTTTATAACGTACTCTATTTTTTTTTAACAAATAAGCCAGTAGTCGTTGACGTTTTCCCAAAATTTTTCGCAAACCTCTCTGCGATGAATAGTCTTTTTTGTGCAATTCCAAATGTGAAGTAAGTCTCCTTATCTTAGTGGTGAAACTGAATACTTGAAATTCAACAGACCCTCTGTTTTCTTCGTTTTCTTTTTGAGAAATAACCGAAATGAATGAATTTCTTACCATAAAAAAATTTCCCCTCTCCCTTTTTACAGATATGGATTTTACCGATCAGTAATAATAATGTCATTCATTTTAATGTGGTATATACAATAATCTAATCCAAATTTCTTTATGAACTCCTAATTTTATCAATTCAAATGAATCAATCCAATTGAAAATTAGATTTAGATAGGGAGAGAAAAGGATTGGTACATTTTCGTATTCACAAAAGCGAAGAATTTAGACCTAAAATGAAGAAGGTTCTGTTGATTCATTTCTAGATCGAATTGATACATTATTCATTTAGTATTGGATATTTAGAATGAAATGTAAGACAAGACGTGTGATGTGTGTATTTATTTGCTTTCATATATCCTATATAGTAGAGGATATATAGAAAAAATGTACTATCAACGAATTTTCAATCGTGGATACAAATGTATCCTTAACATACTGAAATTACTGCCATTATTGGTATCAAACCAATAGCGATTCATACAAGCTAAATCTTCTAATCGATAATTAGGCCAAAGAAAGAACTTAAATTTCATTAATTGATTTGTCTCTCTATCAAGGTGATTACTGGCACCTAGAACTTGGTTGCTATTCTTCTCGTTGCAAAATACAGGATTTCTATCTACATCATTCCTATTCTTTGAATTGAAACAAATTAGAATTCTTAATTTTCTACGACGCCTAAACGAGAAAATATTTTCAGGAACAAGCAAATCCAAATGATTTTTGTCTCTATTTCTTGTTATTCTTTCATGTGGCGGAATAGATTCATCAAAATTATTATTAGCAACATATCTTTGCTCTCGGTATCTTTGATTAGTTTGGTGCTTACTCTTATGAACCAACGAAATACCGATGGTTTGATACATAATAAATTGTCCGTCGTTTTTTACAGACAGACGAATGGGTTCGATAATCAATATTCCCCTTTTCATCAATTCTGGAAGAGTTAAATTCTTCTGAATCAGCATTATATCCAAACTCATTTCTCCCCTTTGAATCGAGGATATAGAAATTTTTCTTGGATCTATTAGTCTAAGCAGGAAACAATATACCTTAATATTATTGATCATTCTTTGATTCAAAGTATCGTCCCATCTCAATTGAAAAAGCAAATAACGTTTCAGGAACAAATCTAGTTCTGCTTCCGTGTTACTTTTGTATTGTTTTTTCTTTTTACCTTTTTTCATGTCCGATCTCGCATAATCTTCTTCAATATCTTTTTGTTGGTTTGAAAGAACGGATCCAAGATCCCCTTGGCTTGTGATTTTTTTTTCTTCTTGATTTCGATTCTTTATTTTTTTATTCGATGGTATCAAAAAACTTCCCTTTTTCTTTTCATTAATCTTTTGATTTTCATTACTATTTTCATTTCTATTCAAATTTAAAAGAAGTAATTTGCTTGGTATAAACCAAGGTTTCGTTTTATATGTATTATAAAGTAACAAAAATTCTGGGAAGAACCAAAGTTCCAGATTCAATATGGGACGCTTTAGTATTTTTTCATTCATCCCCATCCAATCAAAAAATACTTTTGGGGAGTTTGGTAGATTCATTTCTGGAATCATAAGATAAAAAAGATTTTTTTTATCAATTATTTGATAATTATTAGTAACAATCTGAGTATTTTGATTACTATTTGCATCGATCGTGATCCAGGCCTCAATATCGACTTTTTGTCTAAGATCAAAATTGATAATTTTCCAATCCAAATATTTCCTATCGGGAGTTTTTTCCATATATAGAATATCGCCCTTTCCTAGATAATTATTTATAGGGATACTCCTCAGCATATCAAAAAAAGTGTCTTTATATGTGTTGTAATTATAAGAAATCTCTTGGTTCTTATTTCCTTCAAACGGCGATCTAGAAATAAATGAGTCCTTTTTATTTTCATAATTAATAGATTTATATGATAAAAGATCATATTTATAGTATTTTTGAAAATTATCTTTTTGATTCGATAATGAATAGACTTCAAAAATATTTTGTTTTTTGTAATCAATTAATTGGTCTTTTTCATATGAATTCCATTTGCTGAAATTTTTCCTTTTAAGCATACGACGTTGATAAACTCTATTCCGCCATTGTTGTGGTATTAATCTAGACCATCTGATCTGAGATAAATCGTATTGATAATGCCCTCTTAACCAGTTTTTCCATTGATTCATTTCAGAACTCGGAAGTCTGTTATCCCTTAATTTAGAATAAATTATTCCTTGTGTTTCAAAAGAATCCTTTATTTCAGGCTTAAGAAAAAAAGGGATTCCTTGATATTGAAGAACTGATTTTAATTTATACAAGTTAATAACTTGGGTTTGTGATAATTTGTAAAATACATATGCTTGTGACAAGTACGATAAGTCATAAAAAATATGTGAATTTGTCTTACTATTACTAATATTATAAACTGACTTTTTTAGAGTCGAAATAAACTCAATTGGATTTTGATTTTTTTTATTAATTATTTCTTGATTTGTTTCATTATTGTAAATGGATTTATTCATAATTTTTTTTGTTGATTCAACAAATAATTTTCTCTTCATTC